GACTCTATCTTTATTCTCGTCCGATTAATCAGTTCTTCAAAAGATCTATCAGATTATGGAGTGAATGGTTTGATCAATGAATATTCGATTCTTTCTTCAATATGGAATCGATTGACAACAATTCTTCTGTATTATGTATATAGGTTTATCCTTCTTTCTGAAGTTTCGATAGAAGGATTCCTCTACTAACGTAAGACAATCAACTCCATTCGTTAGAACAGCTTCCATCGAGTCTCTGCACCTATCCTTTTTGATTTTCGCTTTCTGAACCTTTGTTTGTTTTCGGAAAACGTGATTTGGCTCAGGATTGCCCATTTTTATTAATTCCAGGGTTTCTCTGAATTTGAAAGTTATCACTTAGTAAGTTTCCATACCAAGGCTCAATCCAATTAAGTCCGTAGCGTCTACCGATTTCGCCATATCCCCCTTTTTGAGATGAAAATCTCATTGTGATCTCGTTCCCTTTTTTTTTTACCGGTACCATTGAATTCATTAGATAGATGCCGATTCCTGTCTCGAAAAAGTGTTTTCTCCTCTTTGTCTTTGATTTCTTGTCTATCTTCTTTCATCTTCTATATCTATAGGAGGCTCATATTCGGTCCAATCAAAAACGATTTTATCATTTCTGTATCGGCAATTCAATATAGGTGGATACATACGCTATACATCTGTCTCTCTTCCACTCATTTCCCCATGAAATTTAGAATACTTGAACGGTCGATTCTTTTTTTTTTATTTTAATATGATTTGATTTTTGAATTCAAAAATCAAATCATATTAAAATAAAATATATATTTAATTGTGATAAAAAAAAGGAAATTCTATATCGCTAGATTAATCGTTATCTTCTATAATATTTAACAGTTATTTCAAATTCTATATTCTATTCTTTAATATATTCATATTCATTATGAATAGCGAATATGAATAGCTAAGAATTAAAATAGTATAATAGTGAATAGCAAAGATTCTAAGAGTTTATTGAATTCCTATGCATGTGGAATTTATGTTATGTGAGCCTGCTTAGCTCAGAGGTTAGAGCATCGCATTTGTAATGCGATGGTCATCGGTTCGATTCCGATAGTCGGCTTTTCTCTATTTATTTTATTCGATGTTTTACATGATTGATAATGCATCTTTGATTTCAAAGAATATTGAAAAAAATGTCTTCCTCTTTTGGCAAAAGACATTTATTTATTATGTGATAGGAATTTCCAACTATCTCACGAAAAGAATCCTTTTCTTTTTCTATATATAGAATATAAAGATCTGGATATTTATCCAACTCATCTCATTATTCTTTAATAGAATAATACTTCAGTAAATTTCGCTTTATTTAGAATTTAGTTCATTTTTAGTTTAGGTTTATTCTGTAGAATGAAATTTCATCAATAAGAATTAATAATTAAATATAAATAAGAAGAAGGAGTCTTTATGTCGCGTTACCGAGGTCCTCGTTTCAAAAAAATACGCCGCCTGGGGGCTTTACCAGGGCTAACTAATAAAAGGCCCAGAGATGGAAGTGATCTTAGAAACCAATCGCGTTCCGGGAAAAAATCCCAATATCGAATTCGCCTAGAAGAAAAACAAAAATTGCGTTTTCATTATGGTCTTACAGAACGACAATTACTTAAATACGTTCGTATCGCCGGAAAGGCAAAAGGGTCAACAGGTCAGGTTTTATTACAATTACTTGAAATGCGCCTGGATAACATTCTTTTTCGGTTGGGTATGGCTCCGACTATTCCGGGAGCTCGCCAATTAGTTAATCATAGACATATTTTAGTCAATGGTCGTATAGTAGATATACCAAGTTATCGCTGCAAACCCCGAGATACTATTGCGGCGAGGGATGAACAAAAATCTAAAGCTCTAATTCAAAATTCTCTCGATTCATCCCCCCATGAGGAATTGCCAAACCATTTGACTCTTCAACCATTCCAATATAAAGGATTAGTCAATCAAATAATAGATAGTAAATGGGTCGGTTTGAAAATAAATGAATTGCTAGTTGTAGAATATTATTCTCGTCAGACTTAAACCTAACAAAAAGGAAAATCAACACTAATAAGAATAAGGGTTCGACCTTTTTGCTCCCTTTCGGCGAAGTAAATTAACCTAAGGTTAAGATAAAGTAAGGGTTTGATCCGGATTTTTCTTCCATTTAGGTATCATAGACCGAGAGGGAGATTTTCATTCCTTGTCTACTCTACTCTTTTCTTTCACAGTATTTTCCGTACCACAGCCATTAGGAATAGAGAATCCTTATCAAAGAAAGGTCTAACTGTTGGAATAGTCGTATCCATTGCTATTTGATCTATTGTGGTTAGTAAGATCGATGAATTAAGTGAAGGTACGGAAAGAGAGGGATTCGAACCCTCGGTAAGCAAAAGCCTACATAGCAGTTCCAATGCTACGCCTTCAACCACTCGGCCATCTCTCCTACATAATGATTATGACCCAAAAACCTAAAATCGAGTGAATAGTGAATCATTCTAGA